CGCCTATGGGCCGCTATAACTATCCAAGAAGACACTCGAAACAGGAAGGATAAACAAACCCACCCGGTGGACTGCCGAGCTACAAGTCCCACGACACAGGAGCGGGATTCTCTAAAAAGCCAAGGTCGCGGGTGGCCAAGAGGGCCCACTTGGAGACTTGGGATCTCAGCAGGAAATGCGAAGGTTGCTTAAAGCCGGCCGATAGGCGAAAGAGAATCAACTAGTTTAGTTCTGATCTGAGTAGGCTTATAAATAATAGGGAATACTCAAACCCTGGGAACCGGGGCCTGGCCAAAGTCCAGGGTGGCTCAAAGTTCGATCAAGGAGATCCCTGTCCTGTGCCCTATTCACTAAGATCTTCGAATTAGCCCTTACCGAAAAGCACGGCTTACCTCACTATAGGAATTCCTATTCAGGTATTCTATCTATTCACCCTCAGATCACTGAAACTCGCTTTCAAGCTTGATTGAGGGATTCGTAGCATGCTTGCTATGCCTTTTCCCTTCCGGGAAGATTGATAACTTCGTCCGGGGTAGACGGGTCTACCAGCTACAACCATGAAGCTGAGGTCATCGTGTTGGAAGGTCTTCTTCCAAGGATGAAGCTTGACTCGGGTAGGGACTGCTAAGTCCGCTACTTTGGTTTGGAAACCTCCAGAGGTGCCGAAGGATCATACGCTTCACAGAAGGAAGAGATAGAATCCAGCTTTTGTTTGTTATCAGGAGTGCAAGTTCCCAACATCGCTCCGGTTGGAATTAGAGAAACGAAGTTTGTTTCGGTATGATAAAATAACCAATCCTGAATAAGGGATAAGTCAGGCGTGTACAGACTATGGCATCGTTAAGCCCTTTTAATTAAGTGTGAAATGTTTTGTTTCAAAGTAGCTAAGGGAAGTTTGGTCGGAGACCTGATCTTTGGTCATATAGCCGTGTGATAAGTCTGGTACTCTATTAAGAATAAGAAAAGAAGAAAATTCCCTGATCGTCTGTCATATGTGCTGCCCATATCCTGAGCCTGCTTAGAAGGGACTCCATAACGGAGATCTTCTTTGACACGCGGGCCTAGTTTCCACCAACCCAGATGTACCCGATTAAGTGATGACACTGACGGTACTATCCTTCCTTTTTTTTTCTTAGGGCCGGATGCTTAGTTTCCTTCTAACTTAGTACTGATCTTTATTGTCCGATTTGCTTTCTTAGTGCTGACACCCTCGTATGCCGATCTTACAAGGAAGCGGCAGAAGAACCTATTTGACAGTAATCTATCAGGAACTTCAGAAAAAGACTGGAAAGTAAGGAACGAAGTGCTCGACCGGAAGGGATAAGATGGGAAGTAGTACGCCCGGTTCACCAGGTTCTACCACTGCAGGGCCCAATCATACTCAAAAGAAGAGTTTGATCCTGGCTCAGAAGGAACGCTAGCTATATGCTTAACACATGCAAGTCGAACGTTGTTTTCGGGACAAATGTCACAGAAGTCAGAGAAAAAGCTTTTGAAACACTAACTAGAAAAAGAAAAAGAGAAGAAAACCCAATACAAAATGAGCGCTAATAGAAGACTTATTTTTTTTAATTTGTCAATCAATAGTGCAGGCATGTGTGGGACGCAGAGGAAGAGCAGTTCTAAAGTTGAGTTAAGACAGCAAGCAAATTTTATCAGAAATCAACCATAGTTCAACCAAACCCCTGTCTGCACCCTATGGAGCCGCATTTAAGAACTTGAACCAGCCCAGTCATGTCAACAGTAGCCAAGTACATGAAACTCGAACAAAATAAAGAAAGCCAACCAATTGGAGTCTCACCCTAGTCATGATCCTGAACATCTAACCCTCTGGTAGCCAAGAAGCCAGAGTCTATCCTCTTCATAACACACCTGTGCCATAGAATACAAAAACTAAAGTTTACCAAAAAACCTTTATCCAACCTATCCTTCGTCTCCTTTTAACCCTGTCCAAGACCCTTCTTTCTTATCCAAGCCCGTGTTCGTCGCATTGGACTAACTGGCTACTTCTAGCAGCTAATCAGTCAAAGTCAAATCTGTTAATTCAATATCTTTCTCGCCTTATCCTGCTAACAGCCTATGAATGTGCGCTTGTCGGAAATCATCTTAAATCTTCGATTCCTAGTGCGCTGATTCGAGAACAAGCGAGACTGCCACGCTTCCTGCTGCTCCTGCTAATGCTATTGCTACCTCCCTCCTCCTTTGCTCCTTCGATACGTGCCCGGTCGAAATGTGTTTTTGCTTTATATTCTTCCTGAAACAGCTTTGAGGCCTTGTCAGTTGCTTTCACTAGCAGCGCTTATGCCAGAAGCACTCGTAGGTTAAAGAACGGTAAGATTGGATGGGCTTGTTCTTGAATGCGCAGGGACTAAGAAGACTGCTGCCATTCCATTCAGGTAATGCAATAGTGAATGTCCGATCAATAGCAATAGTGCTGTGGCACTTCTTTATGACTTTCCTGTTGAGCATAACTTCTGGAGGATTTGATATGGATGTAACT